ATTTTTTCCTTATTTTTTAATTGATTAAATTTTTAAGTAAAAAAAAGGTAAAATTCATTTTTTGAGGAAATCAAAATATCTTTATCTATCCTATTCCTATTTATTTCAATCGAAATAATATTTTCTCTCAATAATATTTTCTCTTTTTACAATTTTGATAAAAAAAAGTACAGAATTTTTTAATTTTTATATTTGACTTAAAATCGTATTGTCTTATTTCTTATTTATTCTTTACAGTATTCTTGAACTTTGAATATTTAATATATTATATTTTATTAAAGATAAGAATTAGTGAATCAAATTTTCAGGAAAGGAAAAAATATCAATTAACAATTAAACTTCTTAATATCTTATGGAACTTATATATCAATATGCATGGATAATACCCTTTCTTTCACTTATAGTTCCAATAATAATAGGTATTGGACTTCTACTTATTTCCACAGCGACGAAAAGTATTCGTCGCATATGGGCTTTTCCAAGTATTTTCTTTTTATTCATAACTCTGATATTTTCTTTAAATCTTTCTATTCAACAAATAAATGGGAATTTGATTTATCAATACCTATGGTCTTGGACGATTAATAAGGATTTTTCCTTAGAATTCGGATATTTGATTGATCCACTGACCTCAATTATGTTAATACTCATTACTACTGTTGGAATCACAGTTCTTATTTACAGCGATAGTTATATGTCTCATGATCAAGGATATTTGAGATTTTTTGCTTATTTGAATTTTTTCAATGCTTCTATGTTGGGACTAGTTACAAGTTCAAATTTGATACAAATTTATGTTTTTTGGGAAATAGTAGGAATATTTTCCTATTTGTTAATAGGATTTTGGTTTACACGACCGCTCGCTGCAAATGCCTGCCAAAAAGCCTTTATAACTAATCGTATAGGTGATTTTGGTTTATTATTAGGAATTTTAGGTTTTTATTGGATAATAGGTAGTTTCGAATTTCGAGATTTATTTGAAATAACCAATAATTTTATCCAAAAAAATGAAGTGAATTCTTTATTTACTACTTTATGTACCTTTTTATTATTTCTTGGTGCGATTGCTAAATCCGCACAATTTCCTCTTCACATATGGTTACCTGATGCCATGGAAGGACCTACTCCTATTTCTGCTCTTATACACGCCGCTACCATGGTAGCAGCGGGAGTTTTTCTTGTAGCTCGACTGTTTCCTCTTTTCTTAATAACACCTTATATAATGGATATAATTTCTTCAATAGGTTTAATAACTTTATTTTTAGGAGCTACTTTGGCTCTTGCTCAAAAAGACATTAAAAGAAGTTTAGCCTATTCTACAATGTCTCAATTGGGTTATATTATAATGGCTTTAGGTATAGGCTCGTTTCGAGCTGCTTTATTTCATTTGATAACCCATGCTTATTCTAAGGCTTTATTATTTTTAGGATCTGGATCCATTATTCATTCAATGGAACCTGTTGTTGGATATTCACCGGATAAAAATCAAAATATGGTTTTTATGGGTGGTTTAACTAACTATATCCCAATTACAAAAACTGCTTTTTTATTGGGTACACTCTCTCTTTGTGGTATTCCACCCCTTGCTTGTTTCTGGTCTAAAGATGAGATTCTTAGTAATAGTTGGTTACATTCTCCAATTTATGGGATAATAGCTTATTTCACTGCAGGATTAACAGCATTTTATATGTTTCGAGTATACTTACTTACTTTTGATGGATATTTACGTATTAATTTTCAAGCTTATAGTAGTACTAAAACAAATTTCTTTTATTCAATATCTTTATGGGGTAAAAGCACATGTAACAAATCAAATACCAATAGAAGTTTGCCTTTATCAAAAATAAATAAAAAAGTCTCCTTTTTTTCAAAAGAAAAAAAGAATAGTCTAAGAAATAAAATATACTGCTTCAATATTTTTGAAGCAAATAAATATACTTCTTTATTTCCTCATGAATCAGACAATACTATGTTAATCCCTCTTCTCCTATTAATAGTTTTTACTGTGTTCATTGGTTTAATAGGAATTCACTTTGATGGAAGCGGACTAGATCTTGATTTATTATCAAGATGGTTAACTTTATCAAAAAATTCTTTCATCGAAAGTTCAAATCAATATGTAATTTTTTATGAGTTCTTGCAAAATGTAATTTTTTCAGTAAGTATAGCAACTTTTGGATTATCCATAGCATTCATTTTTTATGGATCTATAAATTCCTTTTTTCCGAATTTATTTCTTATTAATTTATTTTTCAAAAAAGGTGTTAAAAGAGATTTCCTAGACCAAATACAAAATGCAATATATAATTGGTCATATAATCGTGGTTACATAGATATTCTTTATACTAATGTTTTTATATTGGGTATAAGAAGATTAAGTAAATTCACTGAATTTTTTGATAAACATATAATTGATGGTATTCCAAATGGAATAGGTGTTACAAGTTTTTTTATAGGAGAAGGGGTTAGAGTTACAGGAAATGGTAGAGTCTCATTTTATTTATTCTTTTTTTTATCTTTTGTATCATTGTTTTTATTAATCTTCCTTTTTTTTTAATTCACATATTCTACAGATATTCAAGAATTTTAGAACATAAAATTTTTTTATGTTTATAAATGAAATATTTATTGAAACACATATTATTTATTTATATATATTAAAAACATGTATTACATAGAAATATAGAAGGAAAGGTTCTCTGTAGTTAAATACGTAATTAAATATCTTATAATTAATAATTTATATATTAAAAATTAATTAAATATCTTATAATTCATAATTTATATATTAGAAATTTAGAATAATATATAACTAAATTAAAGTTTTCTAAAGAATTTAAAAGTCTTTTTTATATTATATATATATTAAAATTAAGTTAATAAGATTCTCCTTTATTTTTTCTATTATTTTATTCCTCTTTGTCTTTCATCTAAATATCTAATAGTATATTAGCAAATACATTTTGTTTGTAAAGTCAGATCAAAAAAAAATATCTAAGAGTTTTTTCCTATTAGTATTAGATATTTCTAATTTCTATTAGAAAAAATAAATAATATAAATATTATTTGGATATGTGTGTAACTGACCTATAGAATTTCAGTCATTTAAAAATCCTTAATTGCACTGAATTTCAAAATATAAGAAAGAAAAAGCAAGAATAATTTAATTAAGATAAGAAAGACACACAATAGACTATAAAACATAAAAAATGGAAAAAGACTCATCAAAAAAAATCTTATTTGAAAAGATTTTCTTTTCTATTGAATTATATATTCAATTTTGATAGAATATATGTTTTTCTATAAGAAAAAAAAGCACGGAACGGGTTTTGTCTCGTTATGTTCAAAAATTCTTTTCTAATTATAATAAAATACAATAGAAAGTTCGAATCCTTCTACCTCCCCGTATAAGATAAGGCGATGATCTTCAATCTAAATTGTTTTTATTCTTGATTGAATTAAAAGGCTTGTGGGATAAATGTCATAAAATAATAACCTAATTGCGAATTAATTTCTTACTGGGTCCGGGGTTTTATTTTTTCAAATAAAATATCGAGAAATCCAAATATTTACCTTTCGGGACCAAAGGTTATGAAATTTCTCAAATTTTTGAGGTATTGTATAGAAATCAATTTCTATCCAAATCAAATCCTTCATTTGTAAAGATACTTTATTTCAATTATTAAAATAAAAAGTCTGACGCAAACTGAAATTACATCAATAGATTAGTAGCAAGAATAAGTTTCTTTTTTGTAAGATTATTTGGTATGCTAAATTAATTAAATATAAATAAAATATATAATATAATTCTTTTTTTTTTTTGAAAAAAATGTATTTCACATAAAAAAATAAAATAAAAAAAACTTTCAATGGCTGTTCCAAAAAAACGTACTTCTATTTCAAAAAAACGTATTCGTAAAAATATCTGGAGAAAAAAAGGATATTTAATTGCAGTAAAAGCCTCTTCTTTAGCAAAATCACTTTCTATTGGAAATTCAAAAAGTTTTTTGAAACAAAAACCAAATAAAAGAGTTTTTGGTTTTTATGTATTTCTACAATAAAGTATTCCTTTAATAAATATAGATTAAAATGCTATAGATAGTTTAAAATGCTAATAAAAAACTAGCTTTAAAATAAATAATTAATTTTACATTAATTTAATTCTTATTTTTAAGAGATTAATTTTTATTAATTTAGTTAGTAAATTTTAGTTAAGATTAGACTTTAATTAGAACTATAAATTATATATAATTTATATATTTTTTAATTATAAAAATAATATCTATATCTTAGGATTTCAATTACTTAATTAAGTAACAATTTACTTATTAATTAACTTTTCACAATAGAAGAAAAGATTTTCTTCTATTGTGAAAAGTTTAATAGAACTTAATTTAAATTTGAGATTTAAATATTTCCTATCTTATATATATTTTTTAAAAATTTTTTAAAAATTAAAAAAAGATTTATAATTTACTGTTAATTTACTGTTAATTTTAACATTAAAAAATAAAAAAAGATAAATAATAAAAACTTTGCATTTATTTTTTTTTATTCTACTAGAATATTAAAAAAGAAAAAAGACTAAATTCTTTTTGTTTTTTGTAATTTTTGTAAATATTAAAAAAAATGATTTTTCTTCCTATCATTATTGATACAGAAAATAAGATAAATGAGAAAAAAATAGTAAGTTTTATAAAAAAAGCAAGATTTTGCCATTGAGGATGTCAAAATAAAATGAAAAAAAATCTTTTCTCTTTATCGATTCTAAAATTTCTTATTTCAAATAAAATTTTTAAATCTTGACGATTAAACATGAATTGGCTTATTATTTAAAAAAAGCCGCCATGGTGAAATTGGTAGACACGCTGCTCTTAGGAAGCAGTGCCTAGTGTATCTCGGTTCGAGTCCGAGTGGCGGCATGACTATATATATGTTATAATTTATTTTGAAATTATAAATTCAAAATTCTGTAGATAAAATTCTTTTATGATATTTCTAACTGTAGAATATATATTAAATCATATTTCTTTTTCAATTACTTCAATAGTTATTATAATTAACTTGATTATCTTATTATTTGGTAATATTCTTGAGTTACGTAATTCCTTAGAGAAAGGGATGATTTTTACTTTTTTCTCTACAATGGCATTTTTAATTTTTCGTTGGATTTATTCAGGGCACTTTCCATTAAGTAATTTATATGAGTCTTTAATCTTTCTTTCATGTAGTCTCTGTGTTATTCATATGCTTACAAAGACTCGGAACCATAATTATGAGTTAAATACAATAATTACACCAAGTACCATTTTTACTCAAGCTTTTGCGACATCAGGTTTCTGTCTCTCAGCAGAAATTAATAAATCCACAATATTAGTACCTGCACTGCAATCTCAGTGGTTAATAATGCATGTAAGTATGATGTTGTTGAGTTATGCAGCTCTTTTATGCGGGTCTTTATTATCAGTTGCTCTTTTAATTCTTACATGTCAAAAAAAGATTGATTCTTTTGTGATTGAGAAATTACGTCGTTCCGTTCCAAATGGTCAAATTCATTATTGGAAAGAAAAGATAAATCTTTTGAAAAAAAGCTCGTTCCCTTTATTTACAAATTATTACAAATATGAATTATTTGAGCGTTTGGATTATTGGAGTTATCGTGTTATTACTTTTGGATTTATCATTTTAACTTTGGGTATTCTTTGTGGAGCAGTATGGGCTAATGAAGCTTGGGGATCCTATTGGAATTGGGATCCCAAAGAAACTTGGGCATTTATAACTTGGACAATATTTGCAATTTATTTACATATTAGAATACACCAAAATTGGAAAGGTATAAATTCTGCATTTATAGCTTCTATCGGATTTCTTATTATTTGGATATGTTATTTTGGTATCAATCTGTTAGGAATAGGTTTACATAGCTACGGTTCATTTAAATTTATATATAGTTGAATTTATTAATATATTAGAAAATATATATATATATCTTTACTTAAAAAAAAAAAAAGTTTATATGCTTTAATGGAAGAACATATAACATTTAAAAATTCTTTTCCTCTGAATCTTTTTCAACTGAAATGAAAAAAATGGTTCATTTTTTTTTTAAATTCACCAACTTAAGTATCCTATATATATTTAGGATACCAAAAAATTTTTTAGTATTAGTATCCCATAAAAAAGAATTTTTCGGTATCCTAAATAAAGAATATCAAAAAACCCTACAGGTAATTAATATTATCTATATTAACATCGGTAGAAAACTTTATTAGTACAATACTTTTAAAATTTTTTGTAAAAAATCTTTTAAAGTAACAAAATGATTTTTTTTGTATTTTTAACTAAAAAACTCGATTTTAAAAATTCCTTTATCTTGTAATAAAGGAATTGAGAATGAGAGGTTGACCTTAAAGATAGCTGCAGCTCTTTCAAATCTGAATTATCATCATCTTCGTCGTTTTTGTCATTCAAAAATAGAAGTAAAGAGAATGGGTCTAATTTCTTGGGAGTCTCTAAGTATTTCATTGCTATATAGATTATTCATAGCAGAGCAAGAATAAGATAAAAATAGTATTCTCTTTCTTTTGTAAGAAAAATAAAACCATTTACTCATCTTTGAACCATTTGAAAAAGGTTTTTCAATCTTTCAATCATAATTAAATCCTTTACTATTCAAATTTAATAGCCAATATATGTAAAAGAAGAATTTGAATCTTTTCTGATTTAGTTTTTTAAGTTATTAATTCGTCTCTTTTTATTTCTTTCTTAGTGATGTATTTATAATAAATATAGCATAGCGACTTTATGAAGGTGCTTTTTCCAAACTAAGCAAATTTTTAAGAAAATCGCAATTTTTTTATCAAATATAAAAAAAGCAATTTTTTCTAATCAAAAAAATAATAATTTTGGTTTTATTGTTTTTTTATAATAAAAAAAAGCAAATTCTTAAAAAGAATTCATAAAAAGAAAGACCAATCAAAATCAAAAATAAAAATGAAAAGATTTTCAATAGTCTAATATTCTACATTTAGATTATTGAAATTTTGAAAAAGTCCTAGGTTTAATATTTAATTTAATTAAATTTAAACCAAAATTAGTTTGAAAATAGAGATTTTTGTTTCGATTCAAAAAAAAAAAGATCAAAAAGATTTCTTCACTATTCTTTTTTTACCAAAAGATTTTCAATTATAGATTCTCTATAAAAAAGGAAAAAAAGCCCACTATCGGAGTTGAACCGATGACCATCGCATTACAAATGCGATGCTCTAACCTCTGAGCTAAGTGGGCTTACATAATAAAAAAATTGTCGAAACTCAAAAAATCTCAGATCTGAATTTTGAATTTATATATTTTAGATATATAAGAAAAAATATAAGAAAAAAAGATTGTTTTTTCCAATCTAATGAAAACTTTTTTTTGAGTTTTTGATAATTTTTTTTAATTTTCAAAAACTCAACATATATCTGATTAAAATTTCGTTCATTATGAAATAAAATGAAAAAATCTTTTACCTAATTCATTTAATTAGAAAAATTTTATTTTATTATAGAAACATTTTCTTCTTAAAAAAAGATAAAACATTATCCATTATAATAATTAGATAAGATAGTTTGTACTCTCTCAATTGATAATGAGAAAACAAAATCAGGATAAATACCAATTCCTATTATTGGTAAAAAAAGACAGATTGAAAGGAAGAGTTCTCGTGATCCAGAATCCGAATCAAAAAAATTCGAGTTTGAAACATGAAATAATTTGTAACCGTAAAACATCTGACGTAATATAGATAACAAATAAATTGGAGTTAATATTACTCCAATAGCCATTACGAAAGTAATTATTATTTTTGGTATTAAAAGATATTTTTGACTAGTAATAAATCCCAGAAATACTACAAATTCTGCAATAAAACCGCTCAGTCCTGGTAATGCAAAAGAAGCCATAGAGAAACTACTGAACAAAGCAAATATTTTTGGCATTAATATAGATATTCCTCCCATTTCTTCAAGATAAACAAGACGAATTCTATCACAACTCGTCCCTGCCAAGAAAAAAAAGGCAGCACCAATAAATCCATGAGAAAGTATTTGTAAAATAGCTCCATTTAGTCCTATGTCGGTTATAGAACCAATTCCTATAGCTATGAAACCCATATGAGATATAGAAGAATATGCTATTCTTTTTTTTAAATTGCGTTGACCAAAAGAAGTTGAAGCTCCATAAATAATTTGTATCGTTCCTATTATTATTAACCAAGGAGAAAATATAGAATGAGCATGGGGTAATAATTCCATATTAATCCGAATTAATCCATATGCTCCCATTTTTAATAAAATTCCAGCTAAGAGCATACATGTACTATAATGTGCTTCGCCGTGGGTATCTGGTAACCATGTATGCAGGGGTATAATAGGCAATTTGATAGCATATGCAATAAGAAACCCAATATAAAATGTTATTTCTAATACAACAGGATATGATTGATTAATTAATTTTTCAAAATCTAGTACTGGTTTATTAGAAGCGTACAAACCCATACCCAGAACTGCAGCTAAAAAAAAGACAGATCCTGCTGCTGTGTATAAAATGAATTTAGTAGCCGAATAAAGACGTTTTTTACCCCCCCACATGGATAAAAGTAAGTAAACGGGAATTAATTCTAATTCCCACATAATAAAGAAAAGTAAAAGGTTTTGAGAAAGAAATAATCCCATTTGAGCGCTATACATTGCTAATAATAGAAAATAAAACAATTGGCAATTTCGAGTAATTGGCCAAGCTGCTAAACAGGCTAAAGTAGTAATAAAACCTGTCAGTAAAACAGGTTGTATGGAAAGCCCATCGACTCCCAATCTCCAGTGGAAATCAAAAACATCTATCCATTTGAAATTTTCATTAAGTTGAATTAATTTAACATCAAATTGGAAATAATAAAAAAATACATAAGCTGTTAGAATAAGTTCTAACAAACATATATATAGAGTATACCATCGATATATTTTGTTTCCTTTATGAGGAAAAAAGAAAATAAAAGAACCTGCGAATATAGGAAAAACAACAAGTATTGTTAACCAAGGAAAATAATTCATGAATGATAAGAACGAGATACGTTTTGACCAGAGAAACCCGTGCTCGAAATTAAAGCTTTAATCGAGTACGGGTTTTTTCGGTAAATAGGAATCAAAAGATTCAGATGGAACTTTTTCTAACGTATCAATAAGCTAGAGCCATGCTACGAGTTGTTTCAGGCCCTAGATAAACACGGACACTTAAAAAATCTGTCGGACAGGCAGATTCACATCTTTTACAACCTACACAATCTTCCGTTCTTGGTGCGGAAGCAATTTGTTTGGCTTTACATCCATCCCAAGATATCATTTCCAATACATCCGTAGGACAAGCTCGCACACATTGAGTACACCCTATACAGGTATCGTAAATTTTTACTGAATGTGACATTGAATTTCTAAATTAAAATTTTGGAAATTAAAAATTTTCGATCTGGTCAAAGTAGTAAAGAAGTCAATTATATTTTAGACACCAGATGAAGCAGTGGTTTATTAAAAATTGAACAATAAAATTTTATTTAATTTAATATATTAAATATAATAAATAAAAAAATTATTATTTTATATATAATGGAATGGTACTTAAATTAAAAAAAAGGCCAAAAGATTAAGAATTTGATCTCAACAATAATTACTAGATTAATTAAAATTATACGTACTAAATACGAATTTTTCACGAATTGGTTTTTCTTATTTCACTAAGAATATAATATATTCAATTCAAAAATTCAACAAAAAAAAAATGAATAGAATATAGAATAAAGTACTGAAATTAAGTTAAGTTTCTTTTTGATGATTTATCTCTATGATATAAAAAAAATAATTAATTATTTAAGAAATTTGATTGATTGATACTAGTTGATTTTCTGTTACGATAAATGGATGAAACAATGGCTAATCCGATAGCCGCTTCAGCAGCTGCAATAGCTATAACAAAAATGGATAAAATATCTCCTTTTAATTGTCGATTATCAACCATGTTAGAAAAAGTTACAAGATTTAAATTAACAGAATTAAGTATAAGTTCAATGCACATAAGTGCCCTAACCATATTTCGACTTGTTATTAATCCGTAGAGACCAATAGAGAATAAATAAACACTGAAAAAAAGCGTATGTTCAAACATGATTTATTAACTCCTTAATTAATTTTTCAATTTTGATAAAATAAATATATATATTTTTTTTAATTCTAATTATTATTATTTATATTTAGTATTTAGATTTACTATTATTATTTATTATTTGAGGTAAAAAGGGACAAAAAATTTGGATTTTTTTTATTTAGAATTATCAATTTCTTAGAATTTGGAATCATTCTAATCTAAGTATTTCTTATTGTCGAGCCATAGTAATTGCTCCTATCAAGGAAACTAAAAGAATTATAGAAATGAGTTCAAAGGGAAGAAAAAAATCTGTTGCTAAATGAATCCCAATTTGTTGAACGTTATTTATGAGGTCCTGTTCTATAATTTGGTTTGATCTTGTAGTCCAAAGAATCCCGTACCATGATGTATCTAGGATAGTAGTCATTAGTGAAAAAAGAATAGTTGTACAAACCATTGAAGTAACCCCATCTCCAATGGTCCAAAGATAGGAATCTTTGGAATATTGTGAAGTATTCATGAACATTACAGCAAATAAGATCAATACATTTATGGCTCCGACATAAATAAGGAGCTGTGCGGCAGCTACAAAATAGGAGTTCAATGAAATATAGAATAAAGATATCGAAATAAGAACAAATCCCAACGAAAAGGCAGAATAAATTGGATTGGTAAGTAATACTACCCCTAGACCCCCTAATACAAGAACTGATCCCAGAAATACCACAAGAATATCATGTATTGGTCGAGGTAAATCCATTATGTAAAAAAAAACAAAGAAATTGAAATATATCATGACCATACTAAAAGGTCCAGGAAAGGAAAAGGGATTACCCTATTTTCTTCTTGTATAAAATATAGTTTATGATAAATTTGTCATAGAATGAAAAGGAAATATGGATTAATGTAAATAGAATTTTTATCCGAAAAAAGACTAGTTTGAATAGTGGTTCAAATTGTATATTTCGAAATCATCCCATCACGAAAAACAGATTGTCAGTTTCAATCAAAGAGTGATTTTCGACAATCAATAGTTTTGAGTTTTCTTTGTAGTTACTGACTAACCAAAAAAAATCTTAGTAATTAGTAATCGTTCTTGAATCAAAGGAATTCTCTTTATCTATTTGGAATTGAGTCGAATTCATAACAGTTTGAATTGTGTAATCTCCAATTATTGAGATTGGTAACCGACCCAAAGCAATTTGATTATAATTCAATTCATGACGATCATAAGTAGAAAGTTCATATTCTTCAGTCATTGATAAACAGTTTGTTGGACAATACTCGACACAATTACCACAAAATATACAAACCCCGAAATCAATACTATAATTTAGCAATTGTTTCTTTTTAATATCTCTTTCCAATCTCCAATCAACAAGGGGTAGATCTATCGGGCATACACGAACACATACTTCACAAGCAATACATTTATCAAATTCAAAGTGGATTCGACCCCGGAAACGCTCTGACATGATCGATTTTTCATAAGGATATTGAATAGTGACAGGTAAACGATTTGTGTGGGATAAGGTAATTATGAAACCTTGACCAATGTACCTTGCAGCTCGTATTGTTTGTTGACCATAATTCATGAACCCAGTTACCATAGGGAACATATTGTAAATATCAATGAGAAAATGGAAGTTTCTTTCTCTTGTTTGAGAGATATTATGAATCGAGAATCTTGTTATCGTATTCTGTTATTTATAGTGAGACAAGTTGAGAAGAAGTTGTTAATAAAAGATTACCTAGAGAAATAGGTAAAAGAAATTTCCATCCAAGATTTAATAACTGGTCTATTCTCATCCTAGGTAAAGTCCATCTTGTTGTGATAGAAATGAAGAGAAACAAATAAGCCTTAGCTAATGTAATAAAGATACCAATTGTCATTCCAAAAATTCCAGCCATTTTCTTTATTTTAAAAAGTTCAGGAATGGATATGTACGGAATAGAGAAATTCCACCCACCTAAGTAAAGAATTGTGACAAATAATGAAGAAACTAATAGATTTAGGTAAGAAGCAAGATAAAAGAGAGCATATTTGATACCCGAATATTCGGTTTGATAACCTGCTACTAATTCCTCCTCTGCTTCTGGTAAATCAAAAGGCAATCTCTCACATTCGGCTAGAGAAGAAATTAGAAAAACTAGAAAGCCTATAGGCTGACGCCACAGATTCCACCCCCAAAAACCATATTTGGACTGTGCTTCAACTATATCAACTGTACTTGAACTGTTAGATAATCATAGTCGAAAAAAACATGACTGTTTTCATCGCTATTTCAAAACCGTACATGAAACCTCAGCTTCATACGGCTCCTCTATGGCCACAAAAAATGTAAGGACTAGTTCGGTATTATCGGCATCTTTCTTTGGGGGTAGACAGAATAAAGATAGATCGGAGAGTCCCAAATTAGACCAATGGAATTCTGTCTGCTAGAATAATCAAAAAGTTGCTTCCGAATTGATCTTATCCTTTATAATGAGAATCTCTCTTTGTTCGGTAATAACTGAATCTTTCAATAAAATACTCGTTATATCAATAAATATAAAGAATTAGGCATTAGTTCATGAATCATGATAAGAATTGTATATGTATGAATATGGAAGAAAGAATAAAGAAAGATTTTTTTTATTATTCATACCATATATGGCATTCCATTTCTTTTTTCCTCTTCTTCTGTCTCAGGGGAGGGTACTTCAAAAAAAAATAAAGGATTAATTCGTTCTTGATAGTCATTTCTTTAATCAGTGAATAGGAGCATACTCTAGATCGGAATCGTAAGGAAGTACTACTTGATCATTTCTACCAATTTCAAGTCCTTATTATGATTCGTTTTATGTGGAAAAACCTCTTTTTTGATACCTTACATTATCTCGATTACTAATCTTTTGTGTACCTTGGTGTTCCTAACTGTCCACTGACTTTTGATTGATCGCCGGTATAGTAATAAATAAAAGAAAGTAGTAGAAACTCCATACAGTTGATCTTTTGTTTGCACCCGCTTCAAGATATGATGACTAATCAAAAAATCGGAATCTTGGGGTAAACAGTTTACGCTACTTATGTTTACTTCAACTTGATTCTTGTACATAGGGAATGAGATTTTTTATTCTTACTACAAATTGATAAGCTGTTTTGTTTCACTCATATAACTATCTGGTTTAACTCATCAACCCGAATGCTGAATAAAAAAATGAGAATATCTATTCAATACATTGAACCTCTTTTTGTTCTTTGATTTTTAGAAGAAAAAGAGGTAAAAGTTCATATTCCAACGAATCACACGTAGAGATATTGATAATACACATAGAGTTAATGGTATTTCATAACTAATAGATTGAGCAGCAGCTCGTAGACCACCTGAAAAGGAATATTTATTATTCGATCCATATCCTGACATAAGAAGACCAATAGGAGCAATACTTGAAATGGCGATCCATAAAAAAACACCTATACCGAGATCAGCTAAAACAAGACGATACTCAAAAGGAATTACTAAATAGCTTAGTAGAACTGATATAACTGCTATAGACGGTCCGACACTAAACAGACGAATATCTCCTCGAGATGGGAGGAGATCCTCTTTCAAAAGTAATTTAGTCCCATCTGCTATAGCTTGAAGAATTCCCAACGGACCAGCATATTCAGGCCCAATACGCTGTTGGATCGCTGCAGATATTTCTCTTTCTAACCAAACAATTACTAGTACTCCTATTATGATTCCCAATAGCAGGGTCAAAATAGGTACAATCCATATCAGTCCATAGACTTCTTTGAAAAATCCCGATGTAGAGAAAGAATTGATAGTTTGTACTTCTGTCGTATCAATTATCATTTCAACGATCAACTTCTCCCATAATGATATCTATACTACCTAATATCGTCATGATATCAGCCAATTTCATTCTTTTAACTAGCTGAGGAAGAATTTGCAAATTGATAAAACCGGGTGGACGAATTTTCCATCTCCAGGGGAAAACACTATTATCTCCTATCAAATAAATCCCTAATTCCCCTTTTGGGGCTTCCACTCTCACATAAAGTTCTTGTTTCGACAATTCAAAATTGGGTGAAGGTTTTTTACTTATAAATCTATATGCAAAATCATTCCATTCGGAATTCTTTGCTCTATCAAAGCGTCGGACTTCTAAACTCTCATAGGGTCCTCCAGGAATTCCCTCTAGAGCCTGTTGAATTATTTTTATGGATTCCCTCATTTCACCGATTCGTACTAAATAACGAGCTAATGAATCTCCTTCTTTTTGCCATTGGATTTCCCAATCGAATTCATTGTAACACTCATAATTATCAACTTTACGAAGATCCCATTGGATTCCAGAAGCTCGTAACATTGGACCGGATAAACCCCAATTTACTGCTTCTTCTCCACCAATAATGCCCACTCCTTCCACTCGTTCCAAAAAAATGGGATTCCGTGTAATCAGTTTTTGATATTCAACAAAAACTGTTAAGAAATAATCGCAGAAATCGAAACATTTCTCTATCCATCCATAAGGTAGATCAGCAGCTACCCCCCCGATGCGGAAATAATTATGCATCATTCGCATACCTGTGGCGGCTTCGAATAGATTGTATATCAATTCTCTCTCTCTGAAAATATAGAAGAAAGGAGTCTGTGCACCGATATCTGCCATAAAAGGTCCAAGCCATAACAAATGAGAAGCTATACGGCTCAATTCCAGCATAATAACTCGGATATAGCTAGCTCTTTGAGGTACTTGAACATTTTCCAATTTTTCTGGTGCATTTACCGTTATTGCCTCTGTGAACATAGTAGCTAAATAATCCCACCGTGTTACATAAGGTAGATATTGTATAATTGTTCGGTTTTCCGCTATTTTTTCCATTCCTCTGTGTAAATAGCCCAATATGGGTTCACAATCAATAACATCTTCACCATCGAGAGTAAGGATCAGTCGAAGAACACCATGCATTGATGGGTGGTGAGGACCCATATTGACTATCATGAGATCTTTTCTTGTAACCGGTACAGTCATATCTTTTCTTCCTGAATTCATTATTCCATGAATTCCTCAAAGTGAGGCTCATCAAAATGAAAAATCGAATACTACTAAAAAAAAATTCAAACGATGAAATTAACGAGTTTGTGGCTCTCGAATATTCAACTGATCAATTAATTTATTATAACGTACTCGATTTTTCTTTGACAAATAAGTCAGCAACCGTTGACGTTTTCCCAGAATTTTTCGTAGACCCCTTTCCGATAAAAAATCTTTTTTGTGCAATTCTAAATGGGAAGTAAGTCTCTGTATCTTATTGGTGAAACTGAATACTTGAAATTCAACAGAACCCTTATTTTCTTCTTGTGGAATAATAGGAGTGAATGAATTTTTGATCATAAATAACAAAATTTTTCTATCTTTTTTCTTTCTTTTTCATGGATGATTTTTCCGATCAGGAAAAATCAAAAAATCAGAATTATGCCAGTTATTTGAATCTAGTACACACAAAAATTTGGATTGATTCATATACTACTTTTTTATTCTATCCAAATCAAATGAAGGATTTGATTATGTGACAAATCAAATTTTCCGGAGAAATTTTATCACCTTTGGTCCCGAAAGGTAGATATTTGGATTTCTCGATATTTTATTTGAGAAAATAGAACCCCGGATCCAGTAAGAAATCAATTCGCAACGATAGCTCGGAGGGAGCTCATTAATTTGCGAATCCCCCTCTTCTTCCCACTCGGATTCCGAAAATGGGAGTGAATACGATGGGTCCAACTCCTCTGATGGATCGTCGATTGACGGTTTGAAATACTTAACACCCTTGTTTATTTCTTCTAGTAAATTGAGAACACCTATTAAGAGTTTTAGTTTCTTCATGGTATTATATGAACCGCTCAATCTGGTGAAGAAGAGGACTAAAATGATTTCTTAAAAAAACTCTTCCAACTCTTGATACAAGATAAAGTCCTTGTCAGCGGAATCATAGGACTCATCAGAATCATAGTCCTTATCATCTGATTCCTCCTTTTCTGATTCTGAATCAGAATCAATATCCTTTTCCTCCTTTTCTGATTCTGAATCAGAATCAATATCCTTTTGATCAATATCCTTTTCTGATTCTGAATCAGAATGAACATCCTCTTTTTCATTAAACGAGTCTGATTCCAGTGACTCTTTAAAATCAAAAGGATCTTGACCATTAATAGGTCCGTGGCCGTTAATAGGTCTTTCCCACAAAGACAGGACTTATTTATTTTTTGTTAGCATTAGTGATAAATCTGTAACTGTAAAAGTTGTACAATTCTATGTGATTAAGCATTGTGATATCCTCATATTTCCATTCCAAATAATTTTGAAGCTTAGTAGCTTTTTATCGAAAAAAATACCTTTAGTTGATCATTATTTATCGACGATCCCTATCTATAGATCAATCTAGTGGAATTTCTATTCTGTTTGATAAATCACATGAGATTTTAGTGAACTCCATCTATGTCCATATATGGATTTTCGACATAAAAATAAGACAAATAAGGAAACCTGAAAATTAACTACTAATAATTTTCAAGAATAATCCCCTTTATTTTTATTAAGGGGATTCATTTCACTCTTTTTAGTAACAGTGAGAAAAAAAATTGGATCAATATTATGCTTATGTTGGCCAATAAGAAAATTATTAACAAAAATTTTCTTAATAATTAAGAATATTAAGAATTCAGAAATCTTAGAATTCTTTGTTTGGTTTCAGGACCATGACCAAAACTTTTCTATTCAGTTTTAGGACCTGGAGTTTTTGGTTCAGAAATCTTAGAATTATTTCTTGGGCTTGAAGAACATTTCGTCCCCAAGAACCTTTTCTAGAAAAGAAAAAAAAGACTGAGCTGGTACATTTTTTCCTTTCTGCAATGGTGGTATATTTTGTCCTTTGACCAATCTTCTTATTTTTTCTTTTATTTCACCTTTTAGATATACCAAATACGAATAGTTTGGAATAGTCCTATGTGATGTTTTTCTTATAAGAGATCTCTCTTGATCAGAAATAGATTCAAAGAAATTCTCATCACATTTTTCTAGAATATAATACATAAACGCAATAACGCCATCATAAGGTAATGTGTCAGGTTCATAGGTAGAACGTCTTGCCTCATGAATCTCTTGGTAGAGATGCTGAAGTTCTGAATTATTCAAATCAGTAAATTCCTGCTTTTTATTTCCAATCGAACTAGGTTTTTTGCTTTATTCGCATCTAGTTCGAGTTCTTGGATAGTTCGCATTCTGCACCTCCGGTCTGAGTTTCTAAAAACTATCATGTTATCGGGATATAATCCCTTAAAATTGAAAATACATACCAGTAAGAATGAATAAGATTTTTCAAATTCTGTAGCATAGCTATGATGAAATCAAAAGTCTGCAACAGAGTTTCCAAAAAAAAAAGGGCTATAACTCAAATATTCGAAAAAAGAAAGAAAAAAATTCAAAGATTGGATACCCCTTTACAATACAAAAAAAAGGTATATTTGTATCTATTTATAAAGAAATTAAGGAAAAAAGTCTTTAAGAATTCTGCGAATTTCTTTATTCCTATATTGGTATAGGAAATAGACTATTTTCGAATTCTATCTAGATTGTGGATACATATGTATCCTTAACATACTGAAACGACTTCCATTATTCGTATCAAACCAATAGATTTGTCATATAAGTCTTAATTTCATATCTCCGAATAGAAAAAGAAGTAAAAATATCTTCATATATCAGACGTTCACTAATTAGTACTGCATCTTCAGAATTATAACCCTCCCATGGCATATAAGCTACTAATATGTTTTTTCCTAAAGCGAGTTCCCCATCAACTGTAGCGGCACCGTCCGCCAAAATTTGACCTTTTTTAACGCATTTACCTCCCTGAACCCGGGGTTTTTGATGGATCAAAGTTTTTTTGTTGGAACCTTGATACTTAACTAAAGGAATACTTTCAGTATTCCCATTCCTTGAAAAAAGGATCTTTTGACTATTAGTATAAAGGACCTTTCCCTGATGCTCAGCTATAAGTGAAAACCCCGAATCTACAGCCGTTTGGCCTTCTAGTTTCAACGAAAAAATGCATATCTTTGATTTACTTGAATAAGGAAAGGTGAAAATCCATGATTTCTTGTCTTCATTCCTTTTTCTTCTATTTGATACATAGATTGGAAGGCTTTTTTGATAGAGTAAGACAGAATGGATTCAAAAAAAAAAGATGTTTGACATATATATTCGAGAGAGTCATATATTGATTATATGCAAATATCATCTTGCATATATATTCTAGTATAATAGAAAAATATTGATGATATGAGAATACTATCTTCCATATATGAAATGAGACATGGAAGGGGGACACTACGACGAAGTTCCGGGAGTTACGAAGGAAGCTTGGGACTTATATTGTTTATGGGTTGAGAACAAAAGTTGAACTCTAAGAGGTAGAATCTGCCGTTGTTCCTCAGTAGCTCAGTGGTAGAGCGGTCGGCTGTTAACTGATTGGTCGTAGGTTCGAATCCTACTTGGGGAGATTGGATTAGTTCTTAATGAAAGAATAAAGAATTTCATTAAATAAAGGCTTTGCCTTAGCAAGAGGTAACTCTTTCCCCATCTTTGTTTCTATTGCAAAAAAGCTTCTTTTATCAAATTCTGTTCTAGAATAATGGATATTATTAATAAGGAAGAAGGCTTTTTAGCTATTAACTAGATAATTTCAAAAAAATCTTTTGAAATGTAATAAGTAGTATAAATGAAAATGTAATAAGTAGTATAAATGAAATAATCAAATGATATCTGAATCAAAACCTAAGTCTAGCGTAAGCTACACGAAATCATAGTCGAAAAAAAGAGACTGAAATAAGTAAGTTATGAGGGTTTAGAATAAAACTAGATAGTTAGAAAGAAATTGTATTCCTTCATTTTGATTCTATTTTTTATTACTTATACTTAACTTAAAAAAATACATATGTAATTAACTAGATAAAGAATTTCAAAAAAATCTTTTGAAATGTAATAACTTGTTAAGAATTCTTATTGATTTTTTTTTCTTTTTCGATTCAAAAACCGAAAATAGGAAAGTTAAACCAATAAAAAGATATAAAGTAAACCAATCAAAAGATATAAAGGATTCCACCTCTTCTAGAGATTCTTTATTCTATTCCACCTCTTCTAGAGAATAGAACTTAAAGAAAAAGATATAAAGGAGGTTCATGACTGACAATAAAGATGTAAGAGTCAGAGCTTTTACAGAATGTACTAGTTGTCGTGTAATAATCAGAGTTCTTTTAAGAGTTACTAGGTTTGTTCGAAGAAGTGTCAATAAAAAATCAATGGGTATTTCTAGATATATTACTCAAACGAATCGTTTCAATACACCCAATTTATTAGAATTGAGAAAATTTTGTCGCTATTGTAACAAACATACGACTCATAGAGTTTCTAAAATAATGGAAAGAATATCTATGAATCAAACCTAATCTAATTTGCCTAATCTAATTTGAGTGTGTAGATTATATCATGTATCTATATATTTCCTATTAATTTGCTTTTTTTGCTAAAATTTGTTATTCTAAAATAAGAACTATTACTTTTTTGATTTGAAAAATTTGCTTTTTTTGCTAAAATAAAATAAGAAAATCACTATTTGACAAATTTTCTTAAAAAGAATTTATTTTCTCGTATATAATTAGAAATTTTTTGATAAAAATAAAAAAGGAGCAAAGTAAATGGTACTTTTCATTTTTCAAAAAAGATTACTGATGTTGTTGATCTATGGCTTCAACCAATATACCGCCAATGGTTGGCCA